AGAACAAGCATAAAGAAATCGATTCCTCTTCTCTTAATTTTTTTATATTTAAAAAAATTACTTTTTTACATGGATATCTAAAAAAAAATATATGGAAATAAATTGCGTCCAATAGGATTTGAACCTATACCAAAGGTTTAGAAGACCTATGTCCTATCCATTAGACTATGGACGCTTTCATTCTGATTTTTTCTCATTTGTTACTTATTTTTTGTTTCTAAAAAAGAATCGGATTGTATGTGATATGAGATGAGAAATTTTTTTTTGAATTGTGTATTTAACAATGCATTAATTATATAGAGAATAGAGCGGGTAGCGGGAATCGAACCCGCATCGTTAGCTTGGAAGGCTAAGGGTTATAGTCGACGTTGATTTCTTCTTTTTAACGTCTCTAATTCAAAACCGAACATGAAACTTTGGTTTCATTCGGCTCCTTTATGGAAAATGGAGAAATTCCCAGATCCTAATCGAGGGTGGGAATGAAATTACAAAAGACAATTTCACCCATACCATCTATGTCAGCTTTTTGTATGAATGTATTCAATTCAAAACAATTTACTTTTTAGATGATCCTTCTAGAAGAGTTGATTCAAAAAATCTTGCTAGTTACTTCGTTCTCTATTTCTATTTGAGAGAATCCTAAGGAAAAGTATTTTGTTTCCACCGAGCTAAAACAAAAAAAGAAATATGTTGATTGAAGCCTCTAGTAAACTAAAGTCATCATTTAATAGCTATTTTGCTTCTCTCTATAAAAAAATAGAAGATTTAGTTACGATTAGAAACACTTTTTCCTATCTTCATCCATGGAGCTCTTACTTATTTATACTCATTCAATTGGAAGTATTGATCCAATAAAAACAATTATGTTTCGTAATTTCATAATCCAAAAATTCCACTTTATAGTTGAGTTTTGAATACAAATCACGAGAATGTATAATCTTCCTCAAATTGGGTATTGAGAGGGAAAGGATTAATTCCTTTTAAGAAATAAAGTTTTTGATCGAAATAGTAATCAAATCGGGAGACCCCTTAACTATTAAGGGGTTAATAGAACGAATCACACTTTTACCACTAAACTATACCCGCTACAGTTGGATTATTATATTGAAATGGAACTTTTGTCGAACACTGAAATTGGAAGTAATCAAGACAGGATTATAAAAGAATCATGAAATTTAGAGTATTGATTTTTTTTGTAGGAGGATTTAATGAGATTATGAAAAGATAGTAAAAAAAAAAGTTCCATTTTTTTTTAAGGAATTTTTGTTTTACTAGATATGGTTCAAGAAAACTATGAAAGTTATAACATATCAAAATTGTGTGCTGAATAAATGGAGAAGAAAAAAGAATAAGAAATGGCATCTTGTTTCTATATCTAGAGAATTGAAATAGTCCTTTTTATTTTTGTGCTTTTGTTTCAATAACAAGCATTTTTTATCATTATCAAAACAAAAGAAAAAATTATTTTCTTTATTTTCTGAATCCATTAAAGGCCTGGCGAGGTACTGATTAGGCCAGGCCGTGCGTGGGAATAAACAAGGCCCTTTCGGGCGACGAAGCATTTCTTTTTAGCCTTTCTATATTCTATATTTAAATTTAATAGAATATTTTTTCCATTATATTAAGAATCAGTCTTTTTTTATTATTCTCTATTAATATTTTTAATTATAGATTAAAAAAATACAAATTCGATTTGAAATTCCAATCAGTTAGATAAGGATTCGAAGGATTCAATTTCAAATCAAATTTGTACTTAATGTTGTATTACACAATACAACTTGTATATTTTCTATATATATATTAGAATTAGAAAATTTCTATTTCGAATTTTTTTGATTGAATTTTTAGTCTAATTAATTCGAGTTTATTACATATTACAAAATTTTCAATTAAAAAAATTTTCTAAATTATTTCTATTTGACTATTACTATGTTTATTTTCAATGGGGAGAGATGGCTGAGTGGACGAAAGCGTCGGATTGCTAATCCGTTGTACGAGTCATTCGTACCGAGGGTTCGAATCCCTCTCTTTCCGGTTCCATTGATAACTTAATCGTACTATTTAATTTTTCTTTTGAATTTATTCAATCTTTTTACTTTTTTTTCAATTCAAAATATAACGAAATCGAAATAGAATTAAAAATCTATAATATCATTCTAATTAGTTAGAATTAGAAAATGGATTTGTTCTATATATAATTCGAAAAAAATAGATGAAAAAAAGCAAAGAACCCTGTTTATTCTTCGCGCCCCGGATTACGTCCTGGATCATTAGATAGGAATCCGAAAATGAAGAGAGAAACAAAGAATATTACTACTGTGTAAACAAAAAGTTTGAGAGTAAGCATTACACAATCTCCAAGATCATTTTTTTTTTCCAAAAAAAAAAAAGAATAGATTCTCTATTTTTATACCGCATATCCTAGAATTTGATTTGACGTATAAAAGCAAAGTAGTTTTTCAAAATCGAAAAGAATTTTTTGTAATAAAAAGAAATCAAAATAAAAAATGAAGTTATTATTTTCTCCATTATTATTTTACTTATCAATTCAATAATTATATTATACCCACTTGTTGATATTATGGAGGATCAAAATAAGGTTTTTCATTTACGAAAAAGTTATAATCGGAAAACGAGAGGATATGGACTGTGTCTATTCAAAAATTGGAATGGTTGAATCAAGGATTCATACTGAAATGTAAGACTTACCTGATTTTATCAATTATTTAGTCTTAGAATGTTCGAATCATTTTTCTCGAAAACTCTTTCATTTTTATAGGACAAGATGAAATATTTCATCGAAAACTTACAGCAGCTTGCCAAACAAAGGCTAAGAGAAAAAAGAGTAAAGGTATAACTGGCATAAAATCTACGATTGGACTCAAAAAAGCGTAGGCTTCCGGTAATTTGGCGAAGAAAAAACTACTCGAATAAAGGGCAGAATTAAGACAGATCAAACTAAAGATATTAAGCATAACAGCCATTTTTTTTTATTGCATTTTGATTGAGTTATTGATAGAAAGAACAAATGAAGAAAAAAATCCTTATTTTTCTTTTGAACTTCCTCATTCAATCAAAAAACCTTCTATTCTCCATCGAGAATAGAAGAAATTTTACTTTCATACAATATCTTAATGGAATTCTATATAATGATCAATAAATTCATTTGAATTCTATGTCTACACGTCTCAAAATATTAACAACCAAATTGAATTTATTTTTTCGATAGTTGAGCTGAAATTGACGAACGATGAATAACAATATTAGTGTTTATTACTGTCGAATAGAAATCTAAGTGGGGCGTAGCCAAGTGGTAAGGCATCGGGTTTTGGTCCCGCCATTCGGAGGTTCGAATCCTTCCGTCCCAGAACATATGTAAAATTACATTTTTTTGTTTCTAAAGTTGAATATTGGATACAATTTGCTTCTTTCGACTAATGATTTTAACGAAAATAAATCTTATTTTTTCCCATTTCATCCCATCAAGGGGGATAGGTAGTCAAATGACATGCAGATCCAAGTTAATTTGTTGGAGATTTAGACAAGATGGGGTTAAAAATTACAGGAATTCAAAAAAAAAGTATACCTTTAATCAATCACATATACATCCCCTCTATATTCATATATAATATAGAAGAAGGAAGTTAGTTATTTTTTTATTCATCCCATAAAAGAAATTGGATTTTTACAATCTATTATTAAAATTAAATTAATGGGTGAGTTCAAAAAGAAACATAAATTTCCATTTATTAGGGATGTCGCTTTTATTGTAAAATTACCATTATTAATTTAAGATATATTCGATATCTATGTGTGTATTGACTGTTTTGACTGAACCAATGACTATTCATCATTCCATAATTGAATCAACCGCCTATCGGTTCCAAATTTGAGGAATGTTATGGTAAAACTTCGTTTAAAACGATGTGGTAGAAAGCAACGTGCGACTTGAAGGACATCATCCGTTGTGGATTCTTATATCCACCATTCTCTAATAAAGAATGCTCTTGACTCGACATCCTTTGTTTTGTTCCACTCGAACCCGCATTTCATTTTTTGTTGGGGTGGAATGGAAATAGTACATGATGGAGCTCGAGTAGTAAAGTATTGAGCTATTTCTCAAAGGAGAAGGATCTAGGGTTAGTGTCAATCAATAAGTTGGAACAACTTCGTAAGTATATCTTTGACAGAGAAATCGAAAGAGGATCTAAATAAGTTTCAAATCCCAAAGGAAAATCTTTTGTTGGAATTGAGAAAACCTTTTTGATAAAATTATATATCGTGGGGAATCTGTCGTTCGCATGATTTGATTTTTTGATAGAAAGAAATAACAAAAAAGGCATGTTGCTGCCATTTTTGAAAGGATTCAAAATCAACGAAGTAATGTCTAAACCCAATGATTCAAAAAAAGAGAAAGATTTTCGAAACAAGGAAATACCTTTTTAATTGTTAATTGTCGCAACAATTGAATTTGGATCATAATACCGAATTCAAATCGATTCGAAATGAGACAAAAAAAAGGGTGTTTGAGACTGCTCAATAAATGAAATGATAAAGCATTTTTGAACTATTTATTTAAGAATTATTCAACTTGAGTTATGAGTATACAAATGATTTTTGGGGGAAATAATGAAATGAAAAGGACTTAATTCTTAGTCTAATTCATTTGATGATTTTATGAACTTATTTGATTGGTCATTCTAATAATAGGATTTATATATAACCTAACTTTGAATCATTTATCTCGAGCCGTACGAGGAGAAAACCTCCTATACGTTTCCAGGGGGAGGTCTTGTTTGTTGATTTAATCTATCCCAATGAGCCGTCTATCGAATCGTTGCAATTGATGTTCGGTCCCGACGAGAGGGAAGAGATTTGCAGAAAGTGGGTTTTTATGATCCAATAAAAAATCAAACTTATTTAAATGTTCCTGTTATTCTAAATTTTCTTGAAAAAGGTGCTCAACCTACCGAAACTGTATATGATATTTTAAAGAGAGCAGAGGTTTTTAAATAAATTCGATTTAATCAAGTAAAGTTCAATTAATATTATAAAATAAAAATAATAAGATTGTAGTGTTGTAGTTTGATAAAACTTTTTTTCTTCCCTTTCCTTTCTATTCCTGTAGATTTTTTTATGTAGTGCCAATCCAATACAAAAATTTTATTCTATATTTCACTTTATTTCTACTTCGATTTCAAAATATAGATTGTATATATTATATCGTATTTTAGAATATTCGAATAATTCTAAATGGAAATAATTTCAATAAAAATAAAAAGAAATTCAAAAATATTTTTATTATAATTCAATTCCATTTTGCATTCTTTTTCCTTCTCCATTGTATTTTTTTATATTGACAAGAGCATATTGAAGAAATATAATTCAATTTTGAAAGAAAAAATGAAATAGTTTATCTTTGTCTTCCGTCCAATAAATAGGTTTTTTATCCAAGGATTCATTGAATCTTTTGTGATCCATAATTGGGATCCAAAAAATGGATAATCTTTGGCCTCGAAATGGATTTTTTCTAAGCCTTTTTTGGATTGTCATATGATCTATTTGCTTTTATGTTCGGACTCAATTCGAAATTTTTGTTTGAATTTCTTGCTAATTCAAAGTTTTGATTTCAATCCATTTTTTTTTTATCTCGATTGTATCTACATAAGATAATAACATATTTCTTTTTCGGGTTGCTAACTCAACGGTAGAGTACTCGGCTTTTAAGTGCGACTCGAATCTTTTACATATTTTGATGAAGCAAGGAATTCGTCTACATTATCGGTAGAGTTTATAAGACCACGACTGATCCGGAAAGGAAATCAAAGGAAAAAAGAGCATGTCGTATCAATACCAAATTCGAAGAATATTTCACCAAATTGGTACAAAATTCTATTTGCATTCTTGTCTTGGAAGGAAATGAATTCAAAGTTGGGTCGATTGAATAAATGGATCGAGCCCTAATGGTGCAAATTCTGGAGAAAGAAAGAACAACCTGTTTATCTTCCTAATTTGAATGATTTCCTGATCTAATTAGACGTTAAAAAAAATTAGTGCCGGACGCGGGAAAGAATTCTCCTACGAGTGAATATTTTGTTTTTTATAATGAATCCTAACTATTCGATTATCCAGTCTCCATAAGGGGATGGAGATGAATGTGTAGAAGAAAGAGTATATTGATAAATTGATTCCAAAATCAAAAGAGCGATTGGATTGACAAAATAAAGGATTTCTAACCATCTTATTTTCTTACTTATTTTGTTATAAGATAAAAAAGAAAAACCAATTAAATTAGATGGAAAAACCGGAGAGTCCGTTGATGAATTTACCCGTTTCCGAGGTATCTATTATTTTAGAATAAAATATCCTGTTTTGACTGTATCGCACTATGTATCATTTGATAACCCAAGAAACCCTCTATTTTACTTTTGTTTTCGGTCTAAATTGAAATGAAAGAATTTCAAGGACATATAGAACTAGATAGGTCTTGGAAACATAACTTGATCTATCCACTTATCTTTCAGGAATATATTTATGCATTTGCATATGATCATGGTTTAAATAAATCGATTTTGTTGGAAAATACGAGTGACAAGAAATACAGTTTACTAATTGTAAAACGTTTAATTACTCGAATGTATCAACAGAATCATTTGATTCTTTCTGCTAATGATTCGAACCAAAATACAATTTTTGGGCACAAACACAAAAAGAATTTGTATTCGCAAATGATAACAGAAGGATTTTTGGTCATTGTGGAAATTCCATTTTCCCCATTATTAATATCTTCTCTAGAGGGAAAAGAAATAGTAAAATCGCAAAATTTGCGATCAATTCATTCAATATTTCCTTTTTTAGAGGACAAATTCTTACATTTAAATTATGTGTTAGATATATTAATACCCTATCCCGCCCATCTAGAAATCTTGGTTCAAACTCTTCGCTATTGGTTTAAAGATGCCTCTTCTTTGCATTTATTACGATTCTTTCTTTATGAGTATCGTAATTGGAATAGTTTTTTTATTCCAAAAGAATTAATTTCTTTTTTGAAAAAAAGGAATCAAAGATTATTCTTGTTCCTATATAATTTCTATGTATATGAATACGAATCCCTTTTTGTTTTTCTCCGTAACCAATCCTCTTATTTACGATCAATATCTTTTGGAGCCCTTCTTGAACGAATCTATTTCTACGGAAAAGGCAAATATCTAGGAAAAAATTTTCCTAAGGATTTTGGGGTTATCCTATGGTTTTTCAAAGAACCTTTTCCGCATTATGTTAGGTATCAAGAAAATTTTTTTTTGGCTTACAAAGGTTCATCTCTTCTAATACATAAATGGAAATATTATCTTATCTATTTCTGGCAATGCCATTTTTCTGTGTGGTCTCAACCAAGAAGAATCTATATCAATCGATTAACAAACCATTCCCTCAACTTTATGGGCTTTCTTTCAAGTGTGCGAATGAATTCTTCAGTAATACGGAGTCAAATGTTAGAAA